TGATGATTCAAGGGGCGTATTCATAATAATGAATATTTACCGACTTTCTAACTAGAACTACTATACTCTAACTCAGTATTCAGTATAATGATAACGTATTATTTTGTTAGTTCCTTTTTTATTTCAACTAAATAAAAAAAAGATCTCTATTTTCTGAATACTATGACTGGACTTTTATGAAAAAAAAAAATGAAAGCCCTTTATCGGATTTGAACCGATGACTTACGCCTTACCATGGCGTTACTCTACCACTGAGTTAAAAGGGCTTATTTGATTTAATTCCCGAACGAATCACTATGTGGATAAAATTTCTATATGCACATATATTATATACATAAGTATATGCAGTAGACTCATGGTGGCTAGTGGCTGATTTTGGAATAATCAAATGGATTTGCCTAGCAAGTCTAGGCTAAAATGAATTGTTTCAAGACCCGCCTTAATTTTTTTTTATTGAGATGATTCCTATCAAAACAAAATTGGCTTGATTGGTACATAACATACATGTACACTTACCAATTCGACATAAAAGAAATTTCAAGATATTTCATCGAATCATGTGATGAAGAGATTCTACTTGTCCCCTTGAACTAAAGTCTTAGAGAAAATTTTTGATAACTTCTTGATCCCGCTTACTAGATTTATTTTAGTAGATTTATATAGAGAATGTCGATTGATAATGAATATCAATGACGAATCCAACAATTCTATACAATTCTGAAAAACGGAAAGATTCTTTGGATCTAATCATATCATTCCATTATATTGACAATTTCAAAAAACTGATCATACTATGATCATAGTATGAGGGCGGTTGGACAAGTCGGCCCCCATCGTCTAGTGGTTTAGGACATCTCTCTTTCAAGGAGGCAGCGGGGATTCGAATTCCCCTGGGGGTAGGGTACTGCGAAAGGAAGTTGATCATGGATTACCAATAAGCCTAAAATTGATTCTTCCTGGGTCGATGCCCGAGCGGTTAATGGGGACGGACTGTAAATTCGTTGGCAATACGTCTACGCTGGTTCAAATCCAGCTCGGCCCAATAATTCGCCAATCTACCATGAAATGGTCTAACCCCTTCTTGTCCTTCAGAAATACCCCATACGAAGATAAAAAAGAATCAAATTTTCTGCTAGATCCCTTATTTCCCTGGGATTGTAGTTCAATTGGTTAGAGCACCGCCCTGTCAAGGCGGAAGCTGCGGGTTCGAGCCCCGCCAGTCCCGACGGATCCAATATCCCATAAATACATCAATTCATTTTTTCCCTTTCTATGAACTATGAAAGGGTGTCGGGGGGCATACTTTCATTCCCAAAGCAAATAAGGGGTTGTTATTTCTTTTTTCTTTTCTATTTTTCCATTTCGCTTTTATTGTTTGTTTAGATTTGTAACTATGTGACTAATCGAAGTGGAAAGGCAATCTGATGATCCTTTATCAGATGATTGTACAAGGAAGACGCAAGGTAGGTTATAGAAAAAAACAAGGAAATGGATTCTAAATAAAGGAATTTTGGATTGATTGGGTCAGGAATCCAAATTTGGATTCGGTATGGATAAAAGAACTTCCTATGTTATACTATTCAAGTCTCGACGACGAATTGATTTGATAGATCAGATATTGTTATTCATGATATTGATCCGATTCAAGATCATCGAGAGGTAATTCATTCATTGAATTTACAGATAAAATATTTATCATCTCTAGGGGATTAAATCCCGAGTTATTGCGAAGTAAAAAAAACGATGAGATTATGGAAGTAAATATTCTTGCATTTATTGCTACTGCGCTATTCATTCTAGTTCCTACCGCTTTTCTACTTATCATTTACGTAAAAACAGTCAGTCAAAATGATTAATTCAATTGAATTTGAAAATTCATTTGAACGAAACTTTCCTTCTGAGTTCTTATCGAAAATTGACGAAGTCAAATGAAAAGGATTCCAATTTCGCGTCTTAACTTAAATGAAATGAGCGGACTATAATCGGCAGTATTCTAAAAGATAGATAGTATGGTAGAAAGAAATAGATGCATCTTTCTTTCTACCATACTATCTATCTTTTAGTCTATAAAGTTGTAATCTAGAATAAAGATAAAGGCTTAAGTTTTTATAGATCAATCTACAATATTCTCTTCATAGATGTATATTAATTCCATATCATATATTGTATGGAATTGACATAATACCCAATTTACTACATCGATTTGTTCCGATCAATCGGAAATCACTCTTATCTTAGGATTCTAATTCCTTTCCTTTTACTAATAAGGAAGAGAAAACCTCACCGATTTTGAATGCCCGAACCATGATATGAAATAAGTCGATAAAGCATAAATCGACTTTCTAAAATTAGAAACCAATCGGTAAATGCCCCATATGTGACTCGCTCAAGGTAAGATCTTATTATTGCATAGTCTCTCATTAGATAACCACTATCTCTATATCATTTCTCATAGAAAGTGCGTATACACTTAACAAAACGTCTTCTTCTTTGAACAATAAAGAGGGAAAGAAATAAAAAAAGTCTAGTCTTTCTCAGTATCTATCTATAAAGATAGTAAGAGCTCATTCCATTGATTGAAATAGAAAATTTCGGAAGAATTTTAGGTTAGAAGAAATTTCCAATCATCGGAATCCCTTTCTTTTCGAAATACAAACACGGGAATCACTGAAATATCTCTTTGAGAGAAAGAGTATGATTCATATCATAGATAACTCCATTGGAGTCCAATGGGATTCGAAATTCAGAGATTTTGATTTTAAATAGTTCAAAACGCGTTGCAGAACGATCTATAAAACAATTGATACGGTTTGATTCCTCAACTCAATTAGTAGTACTTCTAGAGCCCACTTCTTCCCCACACTACGAGTGAAAGGGAAAATGTAAAGACTACCATTAAAGCAGCCCAAGCGAGACTTACTATATCCATGTGAATTATGTCCCCTATCTCTATAAATACGAAGGAATTTTTCCATTATTCCTCCCTAATAATAGTGGAATCCATGGCGCAGAGTCAAAAAGGGATTCTGACCGAACACTATCGAGAAACCAATCCAATAAATCGATTATGATTTCGAATCGGGAAAGATTAAACACAAGCAAAATACGTAGTAAGATCCGAAGGGAATGGGAACATGTAGGAATAAGAATAATAAGGCCTATTCTTTTTTTGTTTTGTTGACCTTAGTAAGTAAAAACAGACAAGGGAGAAATCACGAAAAACCAGAAATCTCTATCTATTACAGACCTCTATTTCCCCATTTGATCCGGTACCCCCCTTCCCCATTATTGCTCTGAAAGAGGGGGCTTGTCTAGGGGTTGCCGCAAAGAAATTCTTTCTGTTTGCCCCTTTTTCTATAAAATAGAAAAGTCAATTATCAATCCAATTTAATATTGGTTGGATACCTGAGCACTCGGAGATTCTCGCGAGTCCGTCGTATATTGCACCTCCTTCCAAAACTCTTAATTGAATCAGATTTCCTATTCAGGCTCTACAATCTGATTCAAGATCCAGTCATTAGACACTTCCTTAGTAATATAAGGGAATCGTGAAGTCTTGATAGACCCTCTACCAGTAGATTCGAATATTTCCTTGAATCCTAGATGCGAACGAGCATTCACACTCTTTTTGTTTAGAAATTTGGTTTAGAAAACCCTCAGACCACATGCTTAGAATCAACAAAGCATTAACAGTCTGTTTCCTCTGCTTCTAACGGGGAAGAATTCTGCGAGTTCTATAAGCGGAACCGAAGAGAAGAAGAGATTTTGGGTTTTTTTGTTGATCAGGCGACACCCGGATTTGAACTGGGGAAAAAGGATTTGCAGTCCCCCGCCTTACCACTCGGCCATGCCGCCAAAATAATACAAAATAGATGAAAATTTTCCCAGATTGCTGAAGTTTTATTGTACTTGGATTTTGACTCCTGTTTTCCTTAATCCTTTTCCTAAAAGAAACACCCTTTTTGGATTTTATCCATCCCTTCGATTGATTGTATAGTATTGGAAAATCCACAATGCTAAAAACATTCTCTGGCTTTTCTATTGAGAAATCAAATGTGGATTTTCAGCCGACAAACTTGAACCATTAACTATTGACTGCTTAGTTCGAATTAATGACGATTCTGGGATTTGAATCGCAAATTGTGTTTTCCTAATGACATAAGAAAATACAAATTGAGACAGAACTAATCAGTATTTATTTTTTCAATCAAAAAATCCTTCTCAATTTCAATTATAACAAAACATATCAGTATATGTAAACCCCAGAACATAAATTGTTACACAGATATCTATTATTTAGATATATTGTTTATAGGTAATTATCATAAAATTATCCTACTTCACTTCAATTTTGCATTAAATAGAAATTCTCTTTTGATAGAACACGACCCGGACTGTCCCGAATAGAACCAGCAATAAAAGAGAAGTCGGATATTATAGCTATCCGCATACGTGTTTAATAAGTGCAACCTTTCTTATACACTTCAAATCATATTCTATTCAAAAATCAGTAAAGTAGAAATATTTCTCTTCTCTGCGAATCGTTTTTTTTTTGAATAACGAAATCTCTAACATAAAGACGGTTAAGTGTTAAAAAAATGGATCCTATGTTGTTTCTGATTTTTCTGTCTTTGTATTTATCTCCCAAATACCGAATCCTTTTATTTTTCTCAAATTCGAATATGTAATATCATAATAATGGTATAATTGAAATCCTTTTTGTTTTGTTATTATATACAAAACCTTATGACTTTAACTTTAATAAGTCTAAGTGACAGAATTCTGTTTCTAGGACTGTTTTATCAATTCCTTTCCATTTTGATCTGTTGCAACTTCCAATTTAAGTAGAAAATTCTCTTTATTCCTCCGTTCAAACGTAGTTCATACATTTCATTCCAAATATGGAGTTGGATAAAATTTCATGTGATTCAGTAAACAGAATAGAAATTCCATCAGTGCTAGATCATCGATCTAATTCGATGAAGAATGTACTTAATAGT